ACGTATTTCATGAATTAGATAAAATGACTAAAAAAAAAGAAAGATTTTTCTTTTTTCAAGCGGGTTGGAATTTTTTTGCCACCGGATACAAGGTCAAATATTAAGTATGAATCATAGTTCAAATATTTCTTAATCTAGTTCATATAGTTCGTGTTCCAGATACTCAAATAAATATCCGACGAAGTAGAACCACCTTTATCAAGGTGACAGATCTATTCTCTGTACTATCAATAGAATCAATTATAACAAGTCACACACTCATATTCCGGAAATACAGAAAGAAAGAAATTCCACGATCGAACTACCAAAATAGAATAAGCCAGAAATTTGAGTTCTAACTGATTGATTTTTTTTTCAAAAAAGCTAGGACTTTGTGATTCTTATAAATTTAATTCATTGAAATTCCATCCAATAAAACGGAAGAATTATAAATTTCCAAAATAATAGATAGAAATACCGCAAATAGAGCCATTGCGACACCCATCAATGGAGTCGTTCCCCACCCGGGAGCTACTTTACCATATTCCGAATTCAATGGTTTTAATAAACTCCCTACAGTAGTTCGTCTTGGACCCGATCTAGAGCTGTTCTCAACAGTTTGTGTAGCCATAAATCCTATTCTATTCATTGAGATCTGTTGACTTTGTATACGATTCCGTTGTAAATAAACGATCTTATGATAGATACGTTGGGGTCTTGAAATTATATAATCATAATGGAAACAGCAACCCTAGTCGCCATTTTTATATCTGGTTTACTTGTAAGTTTTACCGGGTACGCCTTATATACCGCTTTTGGGCAACCTTCTCAACAACTAAGAGATCCATTCGAGGAACACGGGGACTAGTTGAAGTAATAAGCCTCCCAATGCTGGGAGGCTCACTTCAATTGAGATAATGAAAAATCATTTTACTTTTTAGTTGGAACTTTAGGTGGTTCTCGAAAAAAAATAGCGAAAAAAATGATCCCTAGAGTCGATACTAAAAGGAATGTATAAACCAATGCTTCCATAAATTCGATCGTGGTTTACAATTATAGCTTTCCTACTTGTTCGTTTTTTTTTCATTTTCTTTTTGGGAATCATCTCGAAAGAGCAAGAGCGGTGATTCAAATTCACTTCGGTACTCTATGTAAAATTCCCCCAAAAAGAAAATAGAAGGGAAAGATGCCAAAGTGGTCTTGTATCAGACTGCCTGTCTTCTTGTAGTTGGATCCCCGATTTTTTGGAATGTTCCAAACTCTACTTGAGCATCCAAATCCGGGTCAATGCCGGCAAAAACATCTCTGAACAAGGTTCTAGCACCATGCCAAATGTGTCCGAAGAAGAAGAGCAAAGCAAACGAAGTATGCCCAAAAGTAAACCAACCTCTTGGACTGCTACGAAAAACACCATCGGATTTCAAAGTCGCACGATCCAATTCAAAAATTTCACCCAATTGAGCACGTCTAGCATATTTTTTCACAGTAGCAGGATCACTATAACTGACTCCATTGAGTTCGCCACCATAGAACTCAACGGTTACACCTACTTGTTCAACACTATACTTGGATTCTGCCCTTCTAAAAGGAACATCAGCTCTAACAATCCCGTCGCCGTCTACCAAAACGACTGGAAATGTTTCAAAAAAGGTGGGCATACGACGTACAAAAAGCTCACGCCCTTCTTTATCTCTAAAGATAGGGTGTCCTAACCATCCTACCGCTATTCCATCTCCGTTATCCATTGAGCCTGCCCTGAATAATCCTCCCTTTGCCGGATTATTGCCGATATAATCATAAAAGGCTAATTTTTCAGGAATTTTAGACCAGGCTTCTGATAAACTTTGATTTTCGGCTAGCCCGGCGCTAACTCTTCGATATATCTCTTGCTGGAAATACCCCTGATCCCATTGATAACGAGTGGGACCAAACAATTCGATGGGAGTAGTTGCTGAACCATACCACATAGTTCCAGCAACAACAAAAGCAGCAAAAAAGACAGCCGCGATACTACTGGAGAGTACGGTTTCAATATTTCCCATACGTAATCCTTTGTATAGACGTTGTGGCGGTCGGACGCTAAGATGGAATAGACCCGCTAATATGCCCAGTGTGCCTGCTGCAATATGATGAGAAGCTATTCCTCCCGGAACAAAAGGATCAAAACCTTCCACGCCCCACGACGGATTTACAGGCTGTACTCTTCCCGTTAGTCCATAAGGATCGGACACCCATATTCCAGGACCGTACAGACCTGTTACATGAAATGCACCAAAACCAAAGCAAGCCACCCCGGAGAGAAATAAATGAATTCCAAAGATCTTGGGCAAATCCAAAGAGGGTTTTCCTGTACGTTCATCAGAAAATATTTCTAGATCCCAATAGACCCAATGCCAGATGGCTGCCAAAAAGCATAAGCCAGAAAACACAATATGCGCCCCAGCTACACCTTCGTAACTCCAAATCCCCGGATTCGTTACAGTTCCTCCTGTGATACTCCAACCCCCCCACGAATTGGTTATTCCTAAACGAGTCATGAAGGGTATAACGAACATACCCTGTCTCCACATTGGATCAAGAATAGGGTCAGAAGGATCAAAAACTGCTAATTCATACAGAGCCATCGAGCCCGCCCAACCAGCAACCAGAGCTGTATGCATTATATGAACGGAAAGCAACCGGCCGGGATCATTTAATACAACGGTATGAACACGATACCAAGGCAAACCCATGGAAAATACCCCTTTATCGAAGAAAAATAGACACTACGTAACTTTATTGCATTGGAAAATATTATACTATGACTATTCTATAGACTTCCCCTGTTCAGGGGATTATTTCCTAACAGGGGTTAGCTTAATATTGATTCTATATTTTATTCGTAATAATGGAATAATTCTGTTCGTAAGAACAAAGAGAAGCAGATTTATTCTATACTCGATAAGTACCAATATGCAATGGTGGATTGATACCATTTTCTATGAGTAAATGTGTCCATTCTTCGTTTATCATTAGAAGGATCTATTCGTAAAAATTGTCTTTTATTTCTTTTGTCTTTCTTTATAAATTTTTAGAATCTATGGATAAAATAAATATGATAAAGCCAATATTATAAAGACAATAACACTATATTATTACGTTTCCACATCAAAGTGAAATATAGTATTTAGTTCTTTTTTCTTTCAATCCATGCCTATTGGTGTTCCAAAAGTACCTTTCCGAAGTCCTGGAGAGGAAGATGCATCTTGGGTTGACGTATAGTGCGACTTGTCAGATATATTGGGTCATATGGGATTTCCCCATTCTCTCCCCCGACCGAGATATCCTCTGTTTCGCCCAAGAAAGAGAAATTGAATCATCGAAAAATTGGAGCGTGAAGTGCAATTAAATACATTATTTGGGGGAATTCATAGAATTATATCAATTAGAATAATTTATGGTTGGCTTTGGCTGGACGAAAAAATGAAGTATCCAGACTCCGTTTAGAAAAAACCCAATTAGTAATATATCTATGATTACTACGTGTACCATAAATGATTATTTGTAAAGTCATAACAAAAAGAAATGGTGATGGGAAGATTTGTCCTATATGTGCAAATCAAAATCGGGCGGATCTTTACCCGGAGTAGAGCATAAACCTAAAAAGATGAAAGAGACCCACTCAGGAACAAGAAAATACCATCGTGATTTGAATTGAATTTCGATGAAAGAATACATCAATGAGAAGTTAATTCGATAAGTTTATTTACCCTCCTTTTTGATTTTGATATTATCAAAGAAGAAATCAAAATTCATCTTTATTAAAAAATCCCTTTCATTAAAAAGTTAAAAAAACCGAAAAAGAAAAAGGACTGGAATCTATACATTGATTCTTTTCTTCGAAATTTTTTTTGAACCGTATGCATCAAAAGGTGCATGTACGGTTCCTAAGGGATACAATTTTACCCCACTCAACCGACTTTATCGAGAAAGATTACTTTTTTTAGGCCAAGAGGTTGATAGCGAGATCTCGAATCAACTTATTGGTCTTATGGTATATCTCAGTATCGAAGATGAGACCAAAGATCTGTATTTATTTATAAACTCCCCTGGTGGATGGGTAATACCCGGAGTAGCCATTTATGATACTATGCAATTTGTACGACCAGAGGTCCATACAATATGCATGGGATTGGCTGCGTCAATGGGATCTTTTATTCTGGTTGGAGGAGAAATTACCAAACGTCTAGCATTCCCTCACGCTTGGCGCCAATGAAGTTTTTTTATTTGAGAGAAAAAAGAAAACTATGCCTTCGCCATATGAATATTAAGTAATAATAGCATGGCACTTCGAATTCGATATGAAAAATTTTTCTACTTTTTTTTTTCAAAAGATTTGATTATGTATCGAGAGAGTAGTATGAGATAAAGGATATTTCCGACTTTCTATTATCTACCGGAAGTCCAATTCAGCGTCACAAACTTGTTTGTTTTCACACCGACAACAGTATTTAGGTTATAAAAAAAAAAGAGTACGAAAAAAACCAAATTTTTCTTTTTTTAGTTGGATCAAAAAGAAACTTTGGGATTGCTGAATCAAAGACAAAAAAAGAATCCATTTTAAAATAGAAAGCAACGGAGCCATCATAGTATTTTTTAACTCCTCCGAAAAAAAAAGAAGGGTGGCATTTTGATTATTTACCCATCTGGGGCTGATAGATTCTATTTTTATCTTTCTTGAATGGGAAAGTTAGGGATCAATTTGATTTTTGATTATAGAGCCGTATGCAATGCATAAAAGATAATGCCCGTACGGTTGTTCAATTCTATCCTTTTTCCTATTATTCTTTATCTTTCTTTTCTGTTTCTTTCATCACACCAGATAGAGAAACTTTCTAGTATCAGGGTAATGATCCATCAACCTGCTAGTTCTTTTTATGAGGCACAAACGGGAGAATTTATCCTGGAAGCGGAAGAACTGCTGAAACTACGCGAAACCCTCACAAGGGTTTATGTACAAAGGACGGGCAAACCTTTATGGGTTGTATCTGAAGACTTGGAAAGAGACGTTTTTATGTCAGCAACAGAAGCTCAAGCTTATGGAATTGTTGATCTTGTAGCAGTTGAATGAAAAAAAATGGATTTTGTGCAAATCCGTGATTCGAGATTTTATCTCCGAGTTTACTATATAAATAAAAAAATCCGGTTAGGATCAATCTAAACCAGCCCATTATGTATATGACTCAACATGCCAACTATTAAACAACTTATTAGAAATACAAGACAGCCCGTTCGAAATGTCACGAAATCCCCCGCTCTTCGGGGATGTCCTCAGCGCCGAGGAACATGTACTAGGGTGTATGTGCGACTCGTTTAGATCATGAGCTGGCAAAAAAAAGAAAGAAAACCGCTTCCAGTATGAATGATCAGTACCAATGAATAGGATAGAATGGAAGAAGGAACTCCATTCACTATCTAAAAAAAAGAAAATTTATCCTTCTATTGTGTAGAAAGTTTATGGTTTCCATTGGTGCAAATTCAATCACCTGAATTTAAGATGAGAAACAATTCTCCATTGGTAGCAAACGGTTATCCATTAAGCGGAAAAATCTTATTGAAATTCAAAAAAAAACAGAAAAATGAAGTTCTCGCTCGGTCAAGAACGGACTACGAGGGTCAGCTACCCAGCTAACTTTCATAATTAAATACCGTTACTGTATAGGCGGGTCTCATTGTGAAAGACCTGTTACTGTATAATTCATGGGTAGAGCCAAAGAGTGTGATGTGAACTATACAAGTTACCAATAACATTGATCAAATATTAAATGAAGTAAAGGCTCCGGTGTATAGAGAAGACCTCACCGTTTAAGAAGTAACCATAGAAACGAGGAAACCCACTATTTCTTTAATTCATTTAATTTCTATTTCTGTTTTTTTTTACTAGATTTTTGACACCTAGCAAAAGAAAATTTCTTATTTCTTTCATATTTCGCAGTAAAATGCCTAAAAAAAAAAAGAAAAAATCGTGGTCGGGAAGGTTATAGTAGCCAAAGCCATTGGAATTTGTATTTTATACATTGGAAAAATCTGTTTGGTTATTAGTTATTAATAGGCCAGGACGGGAAAAGTAATAACTGAAAGAAAAAATCAATTAGTTATTTGTCAAAATTTTATTTATTCAATGACTAGAGTTAAACGCGGATATATAGCCCGGAAACGTAGAACAAAAATTCGTTTATTTGCATCAAGTTTTCGAGGGTCTCATTCAAGACTTACTCGAACTATTACTCAACAGAAAATAAGAGCTTTGGTTTCGGCTCATCGGGATAGGGATAAGCAAAAGAGAAATTTTCGTCGTTTGTGGATCACTCGGATAAACGCAGTAATTCGAGAAAAGGGAGTATCCTATAGTTATAGTAAATTAATACACGATCTATATAAGAGGCAGTTGCTTCTTAATCGTAAAATACTGGCCCAAATAGCTATATCAAATAGGAATTGTCTTTATATGATTTCCAACGAAATCAGAGAAAAAGTAGATTGGAAAGAATACACCGAAAAAATTTAAAAGGGGTTCCCCGGAGAATGAACTCCGGGAGGGTGGAGTTGCAGTCAAAATTACTACGAGAAATGCGCTAAAGTAGTCAAAATAAATGAACACGTTGAATCAAAAAATCTTTTTTTGTCCGATTCGTTTTTTTTACGACACAATAATCTGGATTCTAAGATTTGTCAAATAAAACACCAATCCACGTTTGAGTTCGGATTGGAATTCTAATTGAAGTGAATAAAAAAGCCTATTTATTTCTGGTTCTAAGGCCAGTAGTTCTAGTGGTCGACTCGATTCTTTCAAATTGTTTCTCATTATTGAGAAAAGGTAACAAAGATAAAATACGAGCTTGTTTTATAGCAATAGTAATTAATCGTTGTTGTTTCAAGGTCAATCTATTCACTCGTCTAGATAATATTTTTCCCTGTTCACTAATAAATCGACTAATTAAACTCATGTTTCTATAATCAATTCGATCCCCCGATTGAATCGGGGGCAAACGCCTACGAAAAGATCGCTTGGATTTAAGAAAAGGTCGCTTAGATTTATCCATGGTTTGTTTGTTTAGTTTATTTCTTATCCCGAAAATCCTATTTCTTAATTGTCATTTGAACTCCAAATAGGATTCTTTTTATTTAAATAAAATATCTTCTATTTCTATTTCAATGTGTTCTATTTCAATATGTTCTATATAATGTCATTTTCCCCTTTCAAGGATAAGACATATTTGGTTCAATCTATTTCTTTATTTCCCCATGAATCATATGTTTGTAACAATAGGGACAGAATTTTCTCAATTCTAATCGATTGGGCGTATTGTGCCGATTCTTTTGAGTAATATATCTGGAAATACCCGTTGATACCTTCTTAACGCCATTTTGTATACAACTGGTACATTCCAAAATTACCGTTACCCGCGCATCTTTCCTCTTGGCCATGAACCTCCTTTTGATTTTTGATTTACTCAACTCTTCTATTTTGACTCGAAATGAAGAAAAAGAAAGGAAGGAAAAAATAGAAGTTATTCACTTGAAATCCAACTCTAAAAGATCAAAATCAATTAAATCAAAGCAAAGCCATAGTAAATAATTAAGTAAGACAATGATAATGAGTTCGAAACTCTATTTAACCCCGAAGGGCAGTTAAAGATCTTGTATTCTTGCCCTAGACCCCGATTTCCTACTCTACCCCCACGTCTCTATATTTTAATTCGAATTTGAACCTGAGTCTCGCGGACGTTGAATCCACTTTTATTCTTTCTCTTTCGTCCCTTATTCTAAATTCTAAAAATTAGAAAAAAGGGAAAAAAGAGAAAAGGGGGGAGGGGGATTAGTCACAGATATTTGATTGTATTTCTAATCTTCTTCATTCCTTCCGGTGTCAATAGCTAGAATGAAAAAAAGGGGAATGTCAACGCATCAGGGAAAAAACGATTAATCTCTATCAATAGACCTGCTAAAGCCCCGAACCATAGGGTACTTAGTACTGGGGCCACAGAGAGATATGTTTTTAGATCTCGCATTGAAAAACCTCCTTTTTATTTATTGTAAAACATAAAGATAATGCATATATGATCAGATGCATATGTAGTTAAGGGCCACTTAGAGTTGTACACGGAATCCCTAATTACAATTGAAATGTACAATGATCCATAAAATTTCCTTTTCTTATTATTATATGTTAAAATACGTTAAATGGGGCCAAAAAAGACGAAGAAATAGGAAGAAAAACTGTGTTTCTCAATCCAGGAAATAGGGATGTGGAAAACAAGACAGGAATTCTCTACAATTACACTGTAGAACAATTGAAGGGATGTGGCGCAGCTTGGTAGCGCGTTTGTTTTGGGTACAAAATGTCACAGGTTCAAATCCTGTCATCCCTACCTATTACTGCCCCTTTGAGCAGTAACGAGGAATCAACTGAGATCCAGTCAAATTGTGTTGCGCGGAATCGTTCATTTTTATGAAACTATAGAATATATGCATATAAAAGAAAAATCGATTAGTTTAAAAACAAGAATCTTTTCTTTACATTCTTTTCTATTCTGATAAGAAAGCGCTCTTAGTTCAGTTCGGTAGAACGTGGGTCTCCAAAACCCGATGTCGTAGGTTCAAATCCTACAGAGCGTGATTTTTTTTTCATGAATCCAATGAAATTAGACTGAAATGGATTCAGTCGTTTGCACAACAATTAGAATTTGACCTCCTGTGGATTAAAGAAAGGAGGAGGCCAATCAAAAAAAGAAATGTGAATTAATCAAAGGTCCAACTGATCGCCACGCCTGTATTGTAAATATGCAGTTACGAATAATCCAGCCAAAGTAATAGGAATTAGACCTAACACGATTCCAAATAGAAAAACTTCAATCATTTCAATTTTTTGAAAAGGAGAAAAAAAGCGGTAATATCTATACCTAAATATTAATCCGAATTGATGTGAATCTCAATGACCAAGAATTGACACATTGACACGGTAAGTAACTCGAAAATACACAGAATCTCACAGAGGGATTTCTTTTCTGAATTGTTTCTTGCAAATAGAAATTTTAAATAAGTCGTATCTTGCTCAGACCAATAAATAAAGCTGAAGTTATAGTTAAAGCCACTAGTAGAAAACCGAAATAACTGGTTATAGTAAGCATGAAGGGGCTAAATGAAATATGGTATTTTTATACATATGTTTCTAAAGCATTTACCTAAGTTTCCATTTTTCTAAAATAGGAAAATATACAAAAATACCAATTGAAAGAATAAATTCAATTGAAAATTTTTGATTGATCTATCATTATAGACGGCACGAACAAAGAGAAAGTGACAGGCATATAAAATGAAACCGATTCATCATTTCTAAGATCTAGCCATCTCGCCGATTCCTATCAACCAAGTCGTCGAGAATAAACGAACTGGGTCGTGTAACTTCATTCAAAAACGAAACTCCTTTTTAATTATTATTTTGAATTCCATTTTTCTAGAATACTATGTTTTCCACTTTTTCGTTCGATATTTTAAAATAAAGCCTTTCCTTGTAGCTAGATCCAAATTTGGATTGGATCTCAATCCAACAATTCATTACAACTCTCGATTCCAATTATTTTATTCTTTCGTCACTTTCTTTCATCGAATCATATTTGTTACCCAACAATTAACAAATTCCTTAAAAAAAGGGGATTCTAACAAAAATTGTCTCTACAACCATGAAAAATCAATTTCTAGATCTCGCATCTACGTAAGAATTTTATATTAAATACAGTATCATTTTACATGAATAGGTAAAGGAAAGGAAAAAAGAAATTATTTAGCACTTCCTTTCGATACTGATTCAAATTGCGTTGCTGTGTCAGAAGAAGCATAGCTATACTGATTCGGTATACTCTAAAGATGCCCTTGGTACAATATTGACGATCCTACAAAGATTTAATTTCAGTGATTGCCTTTTACTGATTTCATCTTTTACGGAATCGATCCCCTTTGACTGTACAAGAATATGTGGAGC